GGATCTATTATGACATAACCACGAGGCGCTCAACGGACTCTTTTAAGAGTCTAAAAACTTTTTTGTATTTTGGATTGACGTAAAAAACAATTTTTTTTGTGCTACTTAGCGTATTCCTATCTCAATTAGAAGGTCTTAAACAGAGTTCCTTAATTTTTTACATCGAATATTTTACATAAATAACTAGAATATCTGAATAACTACTGTTACTCTATTTCAAATAAACAAATTGCAAATCCCGCTAACAGTCATTAATGAGTTTCGTCATTACTAAGAAAAATATCGGTATCTATATTTAGTCAGTCGAAAATATTTGATTTATCTTTTCCATTCGTTTATTCTTTTTTTTTTTCAATTAAATTCTTGAATAATGTTATTTAGAATGAAATAATGAAAAATTATGTTAGTAGTAATTAAATTGTAATTAGTTTTAATAACTAATAGCAGAAATTAAATAAATATATTCTGTACTCGAACTGTGTATTCTTTATCTCTACGAAATCCTATACAAAAGAGAACGATCTGAGAAGGGATATAATGAAATTCTTTTATTGGTTCTTCCTAGAGGAATGATCCCATTTTTTTGATGGATGGGTCCAACACGAATCCTAACAAATATTAAAATTATAAATAAGAACTTTTATTCGAAACGCCTCGTGATCTTCAACCAATTATGCGCTTCAATATAACTACCAGGAGTAAGCGCTATAGCCTGTTTCCAATACTCAGCGGCTTGATCGAACCAAGCCTCGGCAATTTCCGAATCTCCCTGTCGAATGGCCTCTTCTCCCCGGTCAGAATAGGTGGGTCAATTCCTTTCCTTCGAACCGTACTTGAGAGTTTCCTACCTCATACGGCTCCGCAGTAAATTCTTTTGGTGTCCGTTTGATTTATCGAACTGAATTATATTTCTCGTATATCTATCCCATTTTTCGGGTTAACCAAAAGAGTTTAATTGCATAAGTTTCAAACTTGAATTTGGAGTTCCAATTCATTTTTGTTTTATCTTTTCTCCTACCTTCAGAAGACTAAAGCATAGTAATTTCCACCTATTTTTAGCATTTTCTGCAAGGTAACTATCTCGGTTTCATATCGAAATTACGATATTTATATCTAGATATTCTAGAATATATATCTATTCGAATATAATATAGAATTTTTTAAAAAAGCTTTCCTTCATAAGAAAGAAAAGATTTACTATCTTTGGGATCTGACCCTCCACCGCTGCTCAAGACTTTAGTAGATCAACTCTATTACAGAAGCTGATTCCTAACTTTTATCTGTCTGATATTATGGCATAAGTAAGCAGTTCTTAATGTCTTATGTATTGGCCCAAAACCTTGTTAAGTGATCTTTACGGTGTTTCCTCTCTATCAATTAGATCTTTTATCCATAGAAAAAAGTATCTAGGCATACCTTATTTCTTCACTTCCTATTTCGAAGTCGATTTCTTTGCTACAGCTCATAAAAATCGTTGTTTTAGACGATGCATATGTAGAAAGCCTATTTTATTTTTAGTATTTACTAAGAGATTTGGTTTTTCTTTCCTTTTTTATTTCTATAGTGGAGATAGTCGCACGTAATGACAGATCACGGCCATATTGTTAAACGCTTGTGGTAAAAAGGGGTTTCGTTCTAGTGCCCGAAAATAATATTCTAAAGCTTTCGTATGTTCTCCATTACTTGTGTGGATAAGGCCTATGTTATAGAGTATATAACTTCGATCGTAGGGATCAATTTCTAGTCGCATAGCTTCATAATAATTCTGTAAAGCTTCCGCATAATTTCCTTCGGATTGAGCTGACATCCGTTACGGTCGTCATTCGATTCAAAGAATCTCCGTTCCAGAACCGTACGTGAGATTTTCATCTCATACGGCTCCTCCCTTAATATGCATAATACGAATATTTCAATCTTTTTTTATTCAATAGATTTTTTATTCTCATTATGAACTGAGCGGGGCTAGTGTTTTTACAAGAAATCTCTAGCCAACCTTCTTGCGCGAGAGCTTTTGTTAACAACAAACGTGTTAATACTAAATAGAAATGGAAACGCCAACAATTTCTTTGTCCTTAACGCCCCTGAATTTACAGGAATTAGTCACTTCAACAGTCTTCGATGGTTATACGGGTATCCAAAGTACGAACGAGATGGATGTTTGCTGTCCTAACCATTATTTTGAGTCCCAATCCCGATAAGGCAGGAAAAGGGTAAGTCATTTTTCACAAAGTTTTCGTCTTGTTGATTCCTAGGTGTAGTGCTTTTTTCCTTATGCCGCCTATTGGTACTAGTAGAGTAGGATTGCCCAGTAGAACCTATAGGTGTAACCTTTCGCTCAATACTAAAATCAATAATAGAAGCATAGCATCTGAGGCTGCGTCAATCGGGGATACACGACAGAAGGAGTTGTTCAATTTCGAAACTTCACCTTCAATAAGCGCGGATTTCTTTCAAGAATTCAATAATATATAAAAAATATATAATTATATATAGTATTTTTATTTATATCCCCAATCAGATAATCATGAATGATATATTTTTATCGTAAAATTCGGGTAAAAAAAAAAATAATAAAAATCAAATCACACCATCTCGGTAATAGGTAAATGCCTCTTTTTCTCCTGAAGTTGTTGGAATTATTCGTAATAAGATATTGGCCACGATTGAAAAGGTCTTATCAATAAAATTTCCATTTATCCTCGATCTAGGCATAGGTATAAATCCATTCTATAATTCTTCTCATTACCCTCGTGGAAAAATGATCCCACAAGCAAAGGAATTGTACAATACGAAATAGCATAAAAAAGATTCATTAAAAAAAAAGCCTACTACGCCTACTCGTACTCAAATAAAAAATTGCTCCTTTATGCAGGAATTCATACTAACTATTTGAATACGATTTGAATTCATACAAATAAAAATGTAGTAGTATACCAATATCAATGAAGCGTTCTCATCAAAGCTGAAGAATCAAATACTTTTTCTATGCTGTAAATAGAATCATCTATGTTATGTTGTGGACATAATGAGTATACAATCAAATCGTAATATACCGGTAATGATTCATTAATTTTGGATAGATCTATGGAGTAAGGTATTTTTTGATGAGAACTTTCAAACTAGAAAGGAATTTGCAAATTTGTATGTAATCGTAGTTGAAGTTTCAATAGAATCATGATGTAAAGATATCTATTAATTATAGCTATAGACTCAAAAGTATAAAAAAGAGAAACTCATCCATCAGTTGAGCCGTTCCAACACAAAAAAAGAAAAACCTTTTGATTTGAATCTCCTGAGTCTTAAACAAAATATTTTTAGAAAAAATTGATCTATCCAAATAAGAATCGAGTATGAATATGAAATATGGGTTACTCGCTATTTATTTGGTTTCTGGATCATAATCATTGTTATAGGAGAGATGGCCGAGTGGTTAAAGGCGTAGCATTGGAAATGCTATGTAGGCTTTTGTTTACCGAGGGTTCGAATCCCTCTCTTTCCGTACCTTCACCCCATTCATCAACATTCTTGACCAAAAAAAAAAAAAAAAGAAAAAAACAAGAGATAACATTTTTAGTTTTCAAAAAGTATTATACTTATAAAAGTTCAATTCTTTTTTTTTATTTTAATATTTCTAATTGCTGGAATATGTAAAATACTGGAAAAAGTGGACAAGGAATAAAAACCTCTCTACCGATCTATGTTTATGATACATGAGTGTGAGAAAAATACGGAGCAAACCCCTTACTTTGGTGAAAGGGACAAAACTGTCCGAACTTTTTTGAGTTTCTTTTAGTTAGGTTTAAGTCTGACGGGAATAATATTCTACGACTAGCAATTCATTTATTTTCAAACCAACCCACTTACTATCTATTATTTGATTTACTAATCCTTTATAGGGGAATGGGTGAAGAGTCAAATGTTTTGGCAATTCCTCGCGGGGGGATGCATCAAGATAATTTTGAACGAGAATTTTGGATTTTTGTTCATCCCTCGCCATAATAAGATCTTGGGGTTTGCAACGATAACTTGGTATATCTACTATACGACCATTAACTAAAATATGTCTATGATTAACTAATTGGCGGGCTCCAGGAATCGTCGGAGCCATACCCAAGCGAAAAAGGATGTTATCCAAACGCATTTCAAGTAATTGTAGTAAAACTTGACCTGTGGACCCTTTTGCTTTTCTGGCAATACAAACGTATTTCAGTAATTGTCGTTCTGTAATACCATAATGAAAACGTAATTTTTGTTTTTCTTCTAGACGAATACGATATTGAGATCTTTTCCCGGAACGCGATTGATTTCTAAGATCACTTCCACCTTTAGGCCTTTTATTAGTTAGTCCCGGTAAAGCCCCCAGACGGCGTATTTTTTTGAAACGAGGCCCTCGGTAACGCGACATAAAGACTCCTTTTATTGATATTTCATTTGAAAAATAAACCTAAATTAAAGCTAAACTAAATGAAGCAAAATTTCCTGAAGTATTGTACAAATAATGAGAGGAAATGGGAGAAATTTTATAAATATCCAAACTACCTTTTAGCTTATTTTATTATTGTAATTTTTGATTCGTTATTCTATTCATGTTAATTATTAGAATTCTATAATATAAATATTCATATTATAATAATCTTTTTCTTTTTATTTATTATATTTATATCTTTTTTTATTTGTATTTTGCATTTTTTATGCTATATATATATTTTTTTTTTTCGAAGTTCTAGTTCGATAATATATAACTATAATCTAAATAGAATTCAAAATTAAAATATTATAATAAAATTAATCAATTTATAAAGCGTCCTTTTACTGATTCTCCTTTTTCTGCAGCAATTTAAGAAAATAAACTTTTATTCATAGTTGGAAATTTAGACAATCTAAAGAATAGATTAGTGAAACGGGAAAGGGTATCTTTAGTATTTTATTTATTATTTCAAAGAACCATTATTAATCATATAAAAAAAGTCGAACAAATAAAGAAAAGCCGGCTATCGGAATCGAACCGATGACCATCGCATTACAAATGCGATGCTCTAACCTCTGAGCTAAGCAGGCTGATATAACAGACATTGTACATACGTAGAAATTAAAGAAACTATATACTCATTAATATTCGATTATTTATCTCATTTATGTATGAAATAAATGATAAAAATCCAATTTCAAATCAATATTGAATTGAGTATAATATATAAGATAACAATTATTATAATGATCAATAGTAATTTCTTTTATCATTTTATTTTGATTTATTGCTATTTATAACATATTAGCATTATACGATACGTTTATCTTTTTTTATTAATAAAAAATATCTGAATTAAATAGTGAATCTTGAATTCAAATAAATCAAAATAATTATATTTTATCAATTATAATTACATAATTACAAGATCCATTATTATATAAGATATCGCTCTAAGATAATAATAATTTAAGAATTTCATTTGAATACAATTTATTTTCTGAAATAGTTCAAAATATGAATCAAATACAAAATTCAATAAAATATTGAACATCTATTTAATTATTAGTAATTAATATTAGTTTATTAGTTGGAATTATAAATTCATAATTCCATTTACATAATGAATCATAATTCAATTCATTCAGTTATTCATGAATTCAAATAAAAAAATATAAAACTATTCTACTAAAATTAGAAAAAAAAAAATAGAAAAGATGCAATTCCGATCCGAATAAGACATTCCACGCCTTTCATTCGTAAACTAAGATGAAAAAAAGAATCGACCCTTTGAGTATTACCAATTGTCTGGGAAAACGAAGAGGTCGTATATATTATAATAGATATCCATTCCTATTGAATTGCAGATACAGAAATGATAGAATCATTTCGGATTGGATCAAATCTGAACTCCCGCTAGAGATGACAACAAATAGAAAAAAAGGAAAAGGCTTTCGGCATATGAATTTTTCGCTAAATGAATTCAACGGTTCCGGCCGAAATGAAAGAATCAAAAAAATACTAATAGAATCAATTAAATGAAAAGGACATCACACCAAGATCCGAGTCTGAAAAAGGGGGATATGGCGAAATTGGTAGACGCTACGGACTTAATTGGCTTGAGCCTTAGTAAGGAAACCTACTAAGTGAGAACTTTCAAATTCAGAGAAACCCTGGAATTAATAAAAATGGGCAATCCTGAGCCAACTCCTGTTTTCAAAAAGTAAAAAAAAAAAAAATTATTAAAGCGAGAATAAATAATGGATAGGTGCAGAGACTCAACGGAAGCTGTTCTAACAAATGGAGTTTACTGTATTATTATAAGAATTCTTCCATAAAAACTGCAAAAAAAAAGATGAAGAAGAACCCTATATCTAGATAAATACGTACTAAAATATTCTCAAAAATAAAAAAACGTATTAATGACGGGCAAATATGTCTTTTTTACCTTTTGTCTAGGAAAAAATGGAAGAATATTAAATTATCAAAGTATTCACTCCATGGTCTGATAGATCCTTTTTTTTGTACGAACTGCTCAATCGGACGAGAATAAAGATAGAGTCCCATTCTACATGTCAATACTGACAACAATGAAATTTATAGTATGAGGAAAATCCGTCGACTTTAGAAATCGTGAGGGTTCAAGTCCCTCTATCCCCAAAAAAGTTCTTTTTACTCCCTAACTAGTAATACTCTTTTTTCGTTAACGGTTCAAAATTGGTCCTCTTCCTCATTTCTTCTTTTTTTTCTTTCACAAATATGGAAATTTTTTGCTCTTATCACAATATGTGATATAAAGGATACATGTACAAATAAAAATCTTTGAACAAAGAATAATCATTTGAATGGTTCATAATCCATACCATCGAATTACTTGTATTCGATTCAATCTTCGAACTTTTATTGAAGATAAGATACAATAATCAATTCCGGGACCTATATAATATAATCCTTTATTAATACTTTTTTTCATCCTTTGGTTTGACATAGACTCCCATTATCTACTAAAATAAAATGAGTAGATGATGTTTGGGGAATGGTCGGGATAGCTCAGCTGGTAGAGCAGAGGACTGAAAATCCTCGTGTCACCAGTTCAAATCTGGTTCCTGGCATATGAATCATTTGCATAGTATCGATTCGACCAATTAATGAATATGCATCGATCTACATATTCGTTAATAGTCTACATGACACATACGTAACTTAGTTGATTGAGGTGTCTAGAGATAGACCCCATCTATAAAATAGATGGGTAAAGAATATTTAAAATATATAAAAGAAAGGGATTCTGTTTCCTCTTCCTTTTTTATTTTTTATACTGTATCTCCTCTTTTTAAAATAAATAAAAAGAACAAGATTAAGACTTTATAAAGAAAATATTCGAAAAGGTTCAATTAGTTAGTTGAAAAACTAAAATGTAAAATCTAGGGGAATTAACGGAGGGAAGAAACAAGATTCATCTAAGATACAGTACAAATAAAATACAACGGCGTTTTCTTTGTAATTTATGTTTTCTATTTTTTCATTTCCCC